TGGTCCCGATAAACCCCAATTTATTGCCTCCTCTCCGCCAATAATGCCTACTCCTTCAACTCGTTCTAAAAAAATAGGATTCCGTGTAATAAGTTTTTGATATTCAGCAACCCCTGTTAAAAAATAATCGCAAAAATCCAAACATTTATCTATCCATCCATAGGGTAAATCAGCAGCTACTCCTCCGATACGAAAATAATTATGCATCATTCGCATACCAGTGGCAGCTTCGAATAGGTCATATATCAATTCTCTTTCGCGAAAAATATAGAAGAAAGGAGTTTGTGCGCCAATATCGGCCATAAAAGGGCCAAGCCATAACAAATGTGAGGCTATACGACTTAGCTCCAACATAATAACTCTGATATAGCTGGCCCTTTTCGGTACTTGAATATTGCCTAACTGCTCTGGTGCATTTACAGTTATTGCTTCTGTGAACATAGTAGCTAAATAATCCCAACGTGTTACATAAGGCAAATATTGTATAATTGTTCGGTTTTCCGCAATTTTTTCCATCCCTCTGTGTAAATAACCCAAGATTGGTTCACAATCAATAACATCTTCACCATCTAGAGTAACAATGAGTCGAAGAACACCATGCATTGATGGGTGGTGAGGACCCATATTGACTATCATGAGGTCTTTTCTTGTAGCTGGTGCAGTCATAAGTTTTTTCCCGATTCATTCTTCCATGAATTGCTGAAAGTGAAAAGAAGTTCATCAAAATTGAAACGAATAATTCAAAATGACTCTTAAAATTAACGAGTTTTTGTCTCTCGAATATTCAATTGACCAATTAATTCTTTATAACGTACTCTATTTTTTTTTGACAAATAAGCCAGCAGCCGTTGACGTTTTCCCAGAATTTTCCGCAGACCTCTCTGAGATAAATAGTCCTTTTTGTGCAATTCCAAATGTGAAGTAAGTATCCGTATTTTATTCGTGAAACTGACTACTTGAAATTCAACAGACCCACTGTTTTCTTTGTTTTCCTCTTGCAAAATAATTGAAATGAATGAATTTTTTATCATAAAATAATTTCCCCCTCCTTTTATTTAATTTACGGATATAAATTTTATAGATCAGTAATAATAATACTAGTGATTTTAATGTAGTATACACAACACTCTGAATTTATTTATGGACTCCGCATTTTATCAATTAAAATGAATCAATCTAATTTGGAATTTTATTCCGATAGGGATACAAAAGGGCGGTCCATTTTTATTTACACTCACAAAAGTGCATAATTTAGACCTAAAATTATGAGGATTCTTTTGATTTATTTGTAGAGCTAATTGATACGCCATTGACTTAGTATTGGAGTATCATATATGAAACTAGGATGTAAGACAGGGCATATGTGCAACTGTTTGCCTTCCTTTCATATACCATATCTGGTACATGGTACAGAATAGAGAGGAAAAATTTATCATCAACGAATTTTTAATCTTTTAATCGTGGATACATATATATCCTTAACATACTGAAACGGCTGCCATTATTGGTATCAAACCAATAGCGATTCATACAAGCTAAATCTTCTAATCGATAATTAGGCCAAAGAAAGAACTTTAATTTAATTAATTCATTTTTATCTCTATTAAGATGTTTACTTTCATTCAAAAATTGCCCCCAGTTTTTGATGTTATTTTCGTTGCAAAATACTGGATTTTTATCCACACCATTCCAATTCTTTGAATTGAAAGAAATTAGAATTCTTAATTCTCTACGACGTCTAGACGATAAAATATTTTCAGGAACAAGCAAATCATAATCATTTTTATCTCTATTTTCCGTTATTCTTTGATGTCTTCGAGTGGATTCATCAAAATGATTCTTATCAACATATCTTTGTTCTCGGTACCTTTGATTACTTTGGTGCTTACTCTTATGAACCAATGAAATACTTATGGTTTGATACATAATAAATTTTCCATCATTTTTTATAGACAGACGAATGGGTTCAATAATAAATAGCCCCTTTTTAATCAATTCTCTAGGAGTTAAATTCATCTCAATCAGCATTATATCTATACTTAGTTCTCTTCTTTGAATAGAGGAGATAGTAATTTTTCTGGGATTTATCAGTCTAAGCAGGAGACAATATACCTTGATATTATTCATCAGTCGTTGATCCAAAGCATCGTCCCATCTCAATTGAAAAAGCAAATAACGTTTCAGGAATAAATCCAGTTCTGCTTTCGTCTTGTTCGTGTATTGTTTTTTACCCCTTTTCATGGCCGATTCCGTATCATCTTCTTGAATATCTTTTTTTTGGTTTGAGAGAACAGATCCAATATTTTCTTGGTTTTGTGCATCTGATTTAAGATCTCCTTGATCTGCGGGTTTTTTTTCTTCTTGATTTCGATTCTTTAATTGAACCTTTTCATTCGATGGGCTAAAAGAATCCCTTTTTTGCTTTCCATTGATCTTTTGATTTTCACTAGAATTTTCATTTTTCTTAAAATTTAGAAGTAATTTGCTTGGTATAATCCACGGTTTCATTTTATATTCATTATAAAGTAACAAAAATTCTGGAAAGAACCAAAGTTCCAGATTTGATATGGGACGATTTAGTATTTCTTCATTCATTTCCATCCAATCAAAAACTCTTTTTTGATAATTGGGTGGCTTAATTTCTGAATCTTGATGAATTGTAAGATAAAAAAGATCTTGCTTATCCATTTTATCAATTATTTGGTAATTATGAGTCCGATTATTAATATTTTTATTACTGTTGGCATCGGTCTTGATCCAGGCCTCAATATCGACTTTTTGTTTTAGAAAAAAATTGAGCATTTTCCAATCAAAATATTTTCTATCTGGATTTTTTTCCATATACATAATATCGCCTTTTCCTAGAGAATTGTTGATAGGAATATCCCCTAGCAGATCAAATAATTTGTTTTTATCTGTGGTATAATTATAAGAAATCTCTTGGTTCTTATTTACTTGTAATGGTGAGCCATAAATATATGAGTCCTTTTTAGTTTCATAATTTATAGATTTATATGATAAAAGATCATATCTTGATAAAAGATCATATCTATAGTCTTTTTGAAAATTCTCTTTTTGTTTTGGTAATGAATATACTTCAGAATCTTTTTTCTTTTTGTAATGAAGTATTTGGTCTTTTTCATATGAATCCCATTTATTTAGATCTTTAGTTTGAGCCGTACGATGTTGATTGACCCTATTTTGCCATTTTTGTGGTATTAATCTAGACCATATAATATGAGATAAACCGTATTGATAATGACCTCTTAACCAGTTTTTCCATTGATTCGTTCCATAACTTCGAAGTTTATTATACCTTAATTCAGAATCAAATATTCCTTTTATGCCAAAAGAATTCTTTATTGCAGTCTTAAGAAAAAAAGACGTTCCATCATATTGAAGAACAGATCTTAACTTATAAAAGTTTATAACTTGGGTTTGTGATAATTTATAAAATACATATGCTTGTGACAAGGAAGATACGTCACAAAAAATATGTGAATTCTTCTTACCATTACTAATATTATAAGGTGACTTTTTTATAGTCGAAATAAAACGAATTGTATTTTGATTTGTTTTATGAATTCTTTCTTTATTTTTTTCATTAGTGTAAATGTATTTCTCAAGAATTTTTTTTGTTGATTCAAGAAAAAGTTGTGTATTGATTCTGGGAATATTAATGATATATAGAAAAATCTCTATGTATATTTTTTCAATGAAAATCTTTAAAAAATAATGTAATTTACCGACTAATCTAGTGTTTCTTCTTTTTAATCTTTGCCAAATACTTTTTGGTGATTGTGAGTCTACACTATAACTTGTTTTGTTAGGACTACTATTTTTTCCTGGAGTTACTTTTTTTTTTTCTTTTGTAATTCTTTCTATTTGATTTTTGATTGTGCTTGTTCTATCAGTCAGATTCTTCATATTTTTTTCTGTCAGTGAATAATTTGTCCAATCTGTAGATCCAATTTGACTAAATGATTCATGAATTCTCTGATTGTTAATTATAAAATTTTTGTCTTTTTTAGTTTCACTTGATTCATATACTTCTCTTAATCTAAATAATGGAATTGGATTTACTTTTGAGAGTTCTTTTATTATTTTTTTTATAAATAGAATGTTGTTGATAACCCAATTTTTTGTTTCTTTTAAGCCTTTTAGAAAAAAATTTGTTAGAAAGAAATTTGTTTGTCCTTTTAAAACTCTTAAAACAAAAAAAAACTTCTTTTTAACTTTTCCAATTTTTTTTTCTAGTTCCTTTAAAATGGGCTTAAAAAAGGAAGGTCGTTTTCGGGGAGAACCAAAAGGAAATTCAGCTTCCATTCCCCAAACTGTTAAAAAACAAAAATCATTTGTTTCTTTTTGTTCTTTCTTTTTCATTAGATATCGATGAGAGGGTCGTAGGTTAGATCTGTACCAAGGTTTCAAACAAAAAGGAAATAATATTTTTATTTGAATACCGTCTGTTAACCAATTTTTTGGAAATTCAATTTCTGATAATTGCACACCGTTGTAAGTGCATTTAACATGCATTTCTCTATTCCATCCCTGAAAATCCTTATACCACTCAGGACGTTGCAATAATAACATACGGCCCATATTTTTAGCTATTATCAATGAAGGTAAGATAATATATTTTCTTAAAATAGATTGGGTTAGTAACATGTAACCTCTTATTCCTTGCGCAAATGGAATAGTATCCCAGGTTTCCGCTATTTCTATCCGTGCTTTTTTATTTTTTTTGTTCTCCTTTTTTTTATTCTCCTTTTTTTTGTACTTCTCTTTTTGATCTTCTCTTTTTATCTGTTCTTCTTTATAATTTAAAATTTCTGATTCCGCCCCTTTAAACATCCAATTACTAAAAATTTGTTTCATTAGCCCATAGATATCAAAAGAAACAAAGGGGGATTTTTTGATTCTGTCCAAAAAAAGAGGGGAGTGCACATTTGCTTGAAACAGTTCCAAAATAAGAGTTTTACGTCTTTGAGCGCGCATAG